TAATATTATACTAAATAAAAAATAAATCGTATCATTTTATATTTTTTTTAGTTTATATTTTATTTTTTGGGATTTTTGATCGATTTTTTGGGATTTTTGATCGATTTTTTGGGATTTTTGATCGATTTTTTGGGATTTTTGATCGATTTTTTGGGATTTTTGATCGATTTTTGGGATTTTTGATCGATTTTTTGGGATTTTTGATCGATTTTTTGGGATTTTTGATCGATTTTTTGGGATTTTTGATCGATTTTTTGGGATTTTTGATCGATTTTTTGGGATTTTTGATCGATTTTTTGGGATTTTTGATCGATTTTTTGGGATTTTTGATCGATTTTTTGGGATTTTTGATCGATTTTTTGGGATTTTTGATCGATTTTTATTAATAATAAGATAAATACATAAATATTAATATACTGAAAAAAAAAAAAATAATTATATAATGTAAATATATAATTAAATGAAAAATATATATTTAAATATATAAATAATATAACTTAAGATTTAATATTATAATATAACATATATATATATATATAATATTAATTAATTATTTTATATATATTAAACTTTAAAATAAGTTTATTAAACATATATAAATATTTATTATAATATAATAAATCTTAATTATAGATTACCTCATATGAATTTAAGATTTATTAAGAATATTAAACATTTAATTTAAGTATATTGAATATAATTAAATATTTATTATAATATAATAAATCTTAATTATAGATTACCTCATATGAATTTAAGATTTATTAAGAATATTAAACATTTAATTTAAGTATATTGAATATAATTAAATATTTATTATAATATAATAAATCTTAATTATAGATTACCTCATATGAATTTAAGATTTATTAAGAATATTAAACATTTAATTACAATCATTTATTTTAAATTTTGAATTTAAATTAAATAATTTTATTAGGTTTAATTAATTTAATTTGTTTATTTAACCGTATAATAAATTTTTATTATAACGTAACTCTCAATTATATCGTTAAATATTATTTTAATATTCCGGATTACGTTTTTTTACTAATAAATACTTTGATTTACATTTGAAAATGAAATTCATGTTTAAATTGTAAAGGTGTAAGTTTAATTTCGTTATTCATTTATTTTGTTGGGGGATGTTAAATGTGTATTTTTGTAAATATTATTATATTGTGTTTAAAATACAAATAGCGTGTTCCACGGGTTCCTAAGTTTAATGTTCCAGTTTACAGTTGTTTTATTAAAAAAAATACTTTGGTTTGCATTTGGAAGTGAGATTCGTGTTTAAATTGTAAAGGTGTAAGTTTAATTTCGTTATTCATTTTATTGTGTTGGGGGATGCTTTAAATGTGAGGCTATGTTTTGTGAACTTATTGTTTGTATTTTAAAATACAAATAGCGTGTTCCACGGGTTCCTAAGTTTATGTTTTGTGAACTTATTGTTTGTATTTTAAAATACAAATAGCGTGTTCCACGGGTTCCTAAGTTTAGTGAAATCTATATTTTTATTTTTTTTTTTCCTGTTTAATTTTTGTTTAAACCAGGATTAGATACCCTGTTATTTTAATGTAATTTTATTTTTCTGGGGATTAGACATTTAATTGAAATTCAATGGATCTGGCGGTTTTTAAATCTTTTTAGAGGAACCTGTAGATTAAATGATAATCCACGATTAATTTTACCATTTTTTTTCTTGTATATCTCTGTTGTTGAATGTAATGATAATTTATTTTCTTTTTCTTTATTAGATTTATTTCAGGTCAAGGTGCAGTTATAAATTGGTTTTTATGGGTTACTTTAATTTTAGTTTGTGGATTAATTTTTTTTTTTATTTTTGAATATGGATTTAAAAGTAATTATTTGATTTATTAAATTATTTGAATTTAGCTCTTGATTATGTACATATCGCCCGTCATTCTCATAAATTGAGACAAGTCGTAACAAAGTAGATGTACCGGAAGGTGTATCAGAAAAGATAAATTGTTTAATTTCATTTACAGTGAAATTTTGTTGATTCATTTTCAACTTTTCTGAAGAATTTTTTTTTTTTTTTTTTTTTTTTTTTTTTATAAAAAGTTTTTTTTAGGTTAATTTTTTTTTTAATTAAATTTTTTTTTTTTTACTGTAAAGGTTATATTTTTTTTGTTTAGAAGAATAAATTTTTTTTGTACCTTTTGTATCAGGGTAAATTAATATTAATTATTTTTTTTTTTTTCCCGAAATTTTAATATTTATTTTTTTATGTTTATTTATGTATCATAATAATTTTAAATAAATTAATAGTTTTGAAATGAAATTCGTTTAATCTTATATCTGGTTACTTGAGAATTTAATTTAATTAAGGATTTCTTTATTTATTTATTTTTTTTTTGATTTCTAATTTTATGAGGGATAATCTTTATAAATATTTATAATTTTTTTTTTTGTTTTTGTGTTGGTTTAATGTCTGTCATCATTTTAAGTTCGTTAATGATTTTTTTTTTATTATTCTTTATATTTATTTTTTTATTGAGTTTTGAATTTTAATATTTTTTTTTTTAACAATGATTTTATTAGTAATATTTAAAATTGATTATATGAATTAGGCAAATTAATTTTTCGCCTGTTTAACAAAAACATGTCCTTTAGTTTTTATTTAAGGTCTGGCCTGCTCAGTGATTTATTTATTAAATAGCCGCGGTATTTTAACTGTGCAAAGGTAGCATAATAATTAGTCTTTTAATTGGGGTCTGGAATGAATGGTTAGACGAGAAAATGACTTTATTTTTTTTATTTATTTTGAATTTTATTTTTTGGTTAAAAATCCAAAATTTTTAAGAGGGACGATAAGACCCTATAGATCTTAAAAATTAGATTTATTTTTCTTTTTTTGTTGTTTTTATATATATTTATTTATTTTTTTGGTTGGGGTGACTGTTAAAAATTTTAACTTTAATTTATTTGAACAATAATTTTTGTGTTTTTGATCCTTTCTTTTGATTTTAAGATAAAGATACCTTAGGGATAACAGCGTTATATATTTGGAGAGTTCTTATTGATAAATATGTTTGCGACCTCGATGTTGGATTAAAATTTTACTGTGGGGTAGGTTTTACAGTTTTAGGTCTGTTCGACCTTTAAAATTTTACATGATCTGAGTTCAAACCGGCGTGAGCCAGGTTGGTTTCTATCTTCTTTTTTTTTTCTAGTTAGTACGAAAGGATTATTAGAAAGTAAAATTTATTGCTGATTTGGCAGAATAAGTGCTTTAAATTTAGAATTTAACAATGTTAACTTTAACAATTAGTAGGTGTTTTTTTTTAGAACTTTATTTTTAATAATTTTTATTCTTCTGGGTGTTGCTTTTTTTACTTTATTTGAGCGTAAGATTTTAGGTTATATTCAGTTTCGTAAAGGTCCTAATAAATTGGGTGTATTAGGTTTGTTTCAATCTTTTTCTGATGCTTTAAAACTTTTTAGAAAGGAGTATTATTTTCTTTTTTTTGGTAATTATTTTATTTATTATTTTGTGCCTATATTAGGTTTAGTTGTTTCTCTTTCTTTTTGATTAATTTATCCTTTTTTTTTTAATTTTATTTCTTTTTATCTTGGTTTTTTGTTTTTTTTATGTTGTTCTGGTTTGGGTGTTTATTTTATTATGATTGGTGGTTGATCTTCTAATTCTGTTTATTCTATATTAGGTTGTATGCGTTCTGTCTCTCAAAGAATTTCTTATGAGGTTTGTTTTTTTTTGGTTATTATGTCTTTATTAGTTTATGTAGAGAGTTTTAACTTAATTTCTTTTTTTTTTTTTCAGCGCTATGTTTGATTTTTTTTTTTATGTTTTCCTTTATTTTTTGTTTTTTTTTCTTGTATTTTGGCTGAAACCAATCGTTCTCCTTTTGATTTTTCTGAAGGTGAATCGGAGTTAGTTTCTGGTTTTAATATTGAATATAGATCTTTTAGATTTTCTTTGTTTTTTTTAGCTGAGTATGGTAATATACTTTTTATAAGATTTTTTTTAGTTGTTGTTTTTTTTGGTGGTTTTTGTTTAAATTTATTATTTTTTTTTAAGGTTTTGTTTTTTGTTTATTTATTTATTTGAATTCGTGGTACTTTCCCACGTTATCGTTATGACAAATTAATAGGTTTATGTTGAAAAATTTATTTGCCAATTGTTTTAAATTATTTTTTTTTTTTTATTTTTTTAAAAGTTTATTTGTATTTCATTTTTTTTAGTAATTTAATAAAGTTAAAAGAGGATTTTCTCTTTTTTATATTTTCAAGATATAATGCTTAATTGCTTTTTAACTTTTTAGTATTTGTCTCATTTTTTTGATATTATTGGTATAATTATGAATGTTAAAAAATAAAGGACCGTTAGGATTTGACCTGTTAAAATATAAGGTTCTTCAACTGGTCGTGCACCAATTCATGTAAGTAGAATAAAGTTATTAATTAGGGTTCATAAAATTATTTTGTTCATAGGGTAAAGTTTATTTCTTTGGAATTTTCTTTTTATGGTGAATGGTAGTGTTATTAAGATTAAAATTGATAATCCTAATGCAATTACTCCTCCTAATTTATTTGGGATAGATCGAAGAATTGCATAGGCAAAAAGAAAATATCATTCTGGTTGAATATGGATTGGTGTAACCATAGGGTTAGCTGGTGTGAAATTTTCTGGATCTATAGTTACAAATGGATTGATTCTAATGATTGTAAATATAATTGACAATGAAATTATTATTCCTATAATATCTTTAATTGTAAAGAATGGGTGAAACGGAATTTTATCGATGTTGTTTTTTGTTCCTAATGGGTTTGATGAACCTGATTCATGTAAAAAAATTAAATGTAAAATAATTATGATTCTAATTATAAATGGTAAAATGAAGTGGAATGTAAAAAATCGATTTAATGTTGGATCATCAACTGCAAATCCTCCTCAAATTCATTGAACTATTATTTCTCCTACATAAGGGATAGCTGAGATTAAGTTTGTGATTACTGTGGCTCCTCAGAATGACATTTGTCCTCATGGTAATACGTATCCTAAAAATGCTGTTGCTATTAAAAGTAAAATTATTGTTACTCCTGATATTCATGTTTTTTTTAATTTATATGACCCGTAGTATATTCCTCGACCTGTATGTAAATAAATAATTACAAAGAATATAGAGGCCCCATTTGCATGAATATTACGTAAATTTCATCCGTAGTTTACATTTCGTGTAATCTGAATAATTCTTTTAAATGCTATTTCAATATTTGGTGAGTAGTGTATTGCTAAAAAAATACCTGTAATAATTTGTATGATTATGCAGATTCCTAAAATTGAACCAAAGTTTCATCATGTAGAGATATTTGATGGTGATGGTAAATCAATAATGAATTTATTTAGGAAAATTATTTTGCGTTTTGATTTAAACATTAGTTATTTTTTTTTTAATGGTCCTTCAAATGTATTTGAAATGTTAGTTACTGCAATTATAGTAAGTAGAAGAATTATTATCATACAAATTGTTATGATTATTTTGTTTATATTAAAAAATTTTGATATGGATTTGATTTCTTCTATTTCTATTATTGAAAATTTGTTTTCGTTTTTTTTTTCTAATATTTCTATGTTGATTTCAGGTAATATAATTATTGTTATTATTATTAATCCTAATATTCTAAGTTTTATTTTTGGTTTAAATTTTTCATTTGATGCAATTCTTGCTATATATATAAATATAACTATTATGCCTCCAATAATTGTAATAAAAAGGATATAAGAAAATCATGATCTTTTTGTTTTTAATGATATAAATGTTGATATTATAATTGTTTGTATTATTAATATTGACCCTAATGACATTGGATGTTTTAGAGTTGTTATAATAATTGAATTTATTAGGATGAATTTTTCTATTCAGTAAGTATTTTAAAAAAAATATTAGTTTTGGAGACTAAAGATAATAAATTTTCTTATTGAGTTTTCAAAAATTTTTTAATTTTGGTTTACAAGACCAATGTTTTTTTTAAACTATAAAAACTTATGATTTTATCTTTAATTATTTATTTTTTTGGTTTAATTGGTTTGTTATTTGTTCGTAAACATTTTCTTTTGTCTCTTTTAATATTAGAATTTTTGGTTTTATCTTTATTTACTTTTGTTTTTTTTTTTTTAGGATTTATTATTTATGATTATTATTTTAATTTTGTTTTTTTAGTATTAGGTGTTTGTGAGGGTGTTTTGGGTCTTTCTTTAATTGTTTATATTTCTCGTAAGGATAGAATAGATTATTTAAGTGTCACAAATTTATGTTAAAATTTATTTTTTATATTTTTTTTTTGATCCCTATTTGTTTTTTAAATAATTGGTTTATTTTGATTTATTGTTTTTTTTTTTTTTTTTTTTTTTTTTTTTTTAGAAATAATTTATTTTGTTATTATTTTCTTGTTTCTTATGTATTTGGTCTTGATAAAATTTCTTTTATTTTTTGTTGTTTATCTATTTGGATTTGTATTTTAATTATTTTTTCTATATTGAGAATTCGTTTATATAAGAATTCTTATTTTTTTTTGTTGTTTACTGTTTTTTTATTTATTATGTTATTTCTTCTGTTTTTAGTTATGGATTTTTTTTTATTTTATTTTTTTTTTGAGGGGAGTTTAATTCCTATTGTTTTGATTATTTTTGGTTGAGGTTATCAACCTGAGCGTTTACGGGCTGGTTTTTTTTTACTTTTGTATACTTTATTTTTTTCTTTTCCTTTTCTTTTATCAATTTTTTATATTTATAGTTGTTTTGGTTCTTTTTTTTTTTTTTTTGGATTTAGGTTACATAGAGATGTTGTTATATTTTTTATTTTAATGTCTTTTATGGTCAGGTTTCCTTTATTTGGTTTACATATCTGATTACCAAAAGCTCATGTTGAGGCTCCTGTCAGTGGTTCAATAGTTTTAGCAGGTGTTTTATTAAAATTAGGTGGTTATGGGTTTATTCGTATATTGGATTATGTTTATTTTTTTATTTTAAATTATGGTTTTTTTTTTGTTGGTTTAAGAATAGTTGGTAGTTTATATATTAGTTTATTTTGTTTAATTCAAAGAGATTTAAGGGTTCTAATTGCTTATTCTTCCGTGTGTCATATATCTATAGTTATTAGCGGTCTCTTTAGACTTACTACTTGAGGTGTTTTGGGTTCTTTAATTTTTATGATGGGTCATGGTTTTGTATCTTCTGGTCTTTTTTTTTTGGTTGGTTTAGTTTATGATCGTTTAGGTAGACGAAGAGTTTATTTAATTAAGGGTTTAATTGTTGTTTTACCTTCTTTAACTTTTTTTTGATTTATGTTTTGTATTATGAATATATCTTGTCCTCCTAGTATTAATTTATTTTCTGAAATATTTTTGTTTTTTGGTTTAGTCTCTTGAAGTATTATAGTTGTTTTTTTTTTTTTTTTTTTTTTTTTTTTTTTTACTTTTTTTATAGGTGTATATATATATAACAATATTCAACATACCGGTTATTAGCACAAGCACAATAGAGCTACTACAATCTTGCAGCCATATTGTCTTTCACTATCAAAATTACATGCTACTCCCGCTGATAGTAATTCTATTTTTATTTTTTTTTTCACCTGTAGTTTATAAAAAAAATTTTGATTTGTGGGATCAAAGATCTTTCTGAAGACAGGTGGTGATATTTTGTTTAAATGTTTTTTTTTTTTTTTTTTTTTTTTTTTTTTTTTTTTTTTTTTTTTTTTTTTTTTTTTTTTTTTTTTTTTTTTTTTTTTTTTTTTTTAGAATTTATTTTTATGAATATAATTTGATTTTTTTTTTTGAGTGGGTTATTTATTTTATAAATAGTTCTAGAATCACTTGTATTTTTTTGTTTGATTGGGTTTCTTTAATTTTTATATCTTTTGTTTTTCTGATTTCTGGTTCTGTTCTTTTTTATAGATTGGGTTATATAAGTGGTGATTTAAATATTGTTCGTTTTTTTTACTTTGTTTTTTTTTTTGTTTTGAGTATATTATTTTTTGTTATAATACCTGATTTAATTAGTTTAATTCTTGGTTGAGATGGTTTAGGATTAGTTTCTTATTGTTTGATTATTTATTATGGTAATCTTTCTTCATTGAGGTCTGGTTTAATTACTTTATTTATTAATCGTTTAGGTGATGTATTTCTAATTTTTTCTATTGGTTGATTTTTGAATTTTGGTTCTTGGCATTTTTTTTTTTATATTGATTTTTTTGATTACGATTTTTATTTTTTGATTTATTTAATTTTATTTGCTTCTTTTACTAAGAGTGCTCAGTTTCCCTTTTGTTATTGGTTACCAATGGCTATAGCTGCACCTACTCCTGTTTCAGCTCTTGTTCATTCTTCTACTTTAGTTACTTCTGGTGTTTATTTAATTATTCGTTTTAATTATTATTTATTTTATTTTGATACTTTTTTTTTGATATGTATTTCTTTAATTACTATATTTATTTCTGGTTTAAGAGCTTGCGTGGAAAATGATTTAAGGAAAATTATTGCTTTTTCTACTTTGAGACAGCTAGGTTTTATATTTTTTGTCCTTTCTTTTGGTTCTTTGCTAATTTGTTTTATTCATTTATTAATTCATGCTGTTTTTAAATCTTTATTGTTTCTTTGTTCTGGTTTTTTTATTCATTGTTTTTTGGGTAATCAGGATATTCGTTATATAGGTGGTTTAGTTATTCAGAGTCCTTATATTTCTTCTATGTTTTTGATTTCTTTTCTTTGTTTATGTGGTTTTCCTTTTTTTTCTGGTTTTTATTCTAAGGATTTTGTTTTGGAATTGATTATTTTGTTGGATTTAGGTTTTTTTTATTTTTTTTTTTTTTGTTTATCTGTTGGTTTGACTTTTTTTTATTCTTTTCGTTTATTTTATTATCTTTTTTTTTCTGATTCTTTTTTTTTTCCTTTTATTTCTTTTAACTATTGTTTTTATATAAACTTTTCTTTATTTTTTTTGTATTTTTTTTCTGTTTTTGGTGGTTCTTTTATTTTTTGAATTTTTGGTGATTTTGTTTTTTTTGTTGATTTTTTTTTTAGGTTGTTACCTATTTTTATTTTATTCTTCTTTTTTTTTTTTTTTTTCAATTTTTTTTGGGATGTTTTTTTTTTTTTTTGTTTTTTTTTTTTTTTTTTTTTTTTTTTTTTTTTTTTTATTTTTTTTTTTTTTTTTTTTTTTTTTTTTTTTTTTTTTTATTTATTTAGATAGCTTAAATTTTAAAGCTTAACGTTGAAAATGTTATTATAGTTTTTACTTCTAAATATTTAAGAAATTTTATTTATTTTTATATTGAAAATATAATGTTTTTTTTAAACTACGTAAATAAAGAATATAGTAATTTAATACTTTAAAAGAAGTTAGCAGCTTCTTTATTTCTATATTCTTTTAATTGGGATTTTTTCCTTTTTTTTCATTAACAGTGAAATGCTTGATAATTTAGCTTCAATTAAAATTTAGAGTATGGAGTTTTTCTCTAAGTTTAAGTCGAAATTAAATGTATTTTACTTCATACTCTTTAAGAGAAATTGATTAGTTTCAATATTTATTTCTTGCAGGGAAATTGTTTATTTTAAACTATTCTCCTTTTTTTATTTTCTTCATTCTAGTATATTGGTTTTTCATTCTATAATTAATCCTATTAGTAGGATAATAATTGTGATTGTTCTAGAAATTAATCATTCTTCTATTGATAATATTTTAGTTGATGCCATTGGTAAAATAATAGAAATTTCGATGTCAAAAATTAAGAAAATAGTTGCTATTAGGAAGAATTGGATTGAGAATGGTTTTCGTGATGAAGATAGGGGTGAAAATCCACATTCAAATGGTGAATTTTTTTCTCGTCTTGTTTTTGTTTTTTTTGAGATTATTGTTGTTAACAAAAAAACTAAATTAATAATTATTACTATAATTAATGTTGTTGTTAAGATTTTAATTATTCTTTTAAGATTTAACCATATTGATTGGAAGTCAATTATACTTTTTATACTAAGAATAATTTATTTTCTTCATCAGTAGATTATAATATATAGGATTAATCAAATTACGTCTACAAAGTGTCAATATCAAGCTGCTATTTCAAATCCTAGATGGTGATTTATTGAAAAGTGAAGTTTTTTTATTCGTACGAGACATGTAATTAAAAAGATTGTACCTACAATTACGTGTAGTCCGTGGAATCCTGTTGATATAAAGAATGTTGATCCATAGATTGAATCTGAAATTGAAAATGTTGATTGGTTATATTCTCATTTTTGTAGAAATGTGAAGTAAATTCCTAAAATAATTGTTATAAGTAATGATTTTAATGAGTTTTTAAGTTTGTTATTTATTATACTTTGGTGAGATCAGGTAATTGTTACTCCTGATGATAATAAAATAATTGTATTTAGAAGGGGTACTTCTATTGGGTTGAATGGTTTAATTGATTTTGGGGGTCAATTTATTCCTAATTCAATTGATGGTGATAGGCTTGAGTGGAAGAATCTTCAGAAGAATGAAAAGAAGAATATGATTTCTGATGTAATAAATAGGATTATTCCTATTTTAATGCCTATAGTTACCTTTTTTGTGTGGTTACCTTGGAAAGTAGATTCTCGAATGACGTCTCGTCATCAAATTATTATACATATTATAAGTATTATTGTTCCTAAAATTATTGTTTTTATTTCTTTTTTTGTTATTCAGATTACAGTCCCTAATAGTGTAGTTATAAGATTAGTAGATGTAATAATTGGTCAGGGTCTTTTTGTTACTAGGTGGAATGGATGATTTTTTTTCATATGGAATTTCTCTCGAGTAAAGTGTAATTAATGTTGAAAATACGTATGCTTGGATAATTGAAATTGATGATTCAAATGATATTAGGATTATTTTTAGGGGTGTTGTTAATAAAAATATGTTTTGGTTTATATCTCCTAATAATGTTATAAGTAAATGACCTGCAATTATGTTAGCTATTAGTCGTACAGATAGTGAAATTGGCCGGATAATTAACCCTGTTGTTTCAATAACAATTATTATCGGTATAATTATCCTTGGTGTGTTTTGTGGTAATAGATGTAAAAATATTTTATTTGTGAAGTTAATTCATCTATACATTATTATTATTATTCATATAGGTAGGGCTATTGTTATTGAAATTGATATATGTCTGGTAGGTGTAAATGTGTATGGAAATAGCCCTATTAAATTGTTAATTATAATTAATATGAATAGTCTGCATGCTATTATAATAATTTCTTTGTGTTTGGAATTTCTCAATATTTCTTTTTTAATAAATTTAGTTGTATTTGTTTTTAGTGTGTTTCATCGTGATTTTTTTATTCAAAAATTTATTGGTAAAATAATTATTGTTGAGGTTATTATTATTCAGTTTATTTGTTTTAAAGATGATGTTGGGTCAAATGATGAGAATAAACTATTTATCATTTTCATTTTTTTTTTTCTTTTTTTTTTTTTTTTTTTTTTTTTTTTTTTTTTTTTTTTTTTTTTTTTTTTTTCTAACTTCTTGTCATTGGTAAGTAGGCCATAGCAAGAGTATAATTAATACATATAATTTGGTTGATATTTGTGGAATTAAGAGGTACATTTTATTGTAATTTTTATTTGACAAATAAATGTTTTTTTTAGACTAACTTCTTCCATTAAGAGTATTTTATACTATATTTTGGTTTAAGAGACCATTACTTTATTTCGGTCACTTAATGTTAAGAGACCATTACTTGTTTTCGGTCACTTAATGAGTTTTTTTCTATTCATTTAATAAATTTTTTTATATTAATTCTTTCTACAGTAATTGGTATAAATCTGTGATTTGTTCCACAGATTTCTGAACATTGACCTATAAAAATACCTGGTTTTTTTATAGAGAATGAAATTTGGTTTAGTCGTCCTGGTACAGCATCTATTTTTATACCAATTGATGGAATTGTTCATGAGTGGATTACGTCTGATGAAGAGATAATTATACGAGTTTGTGTTTCAAATGGCATTGCAATTCGGTTATCTACATCTAATAATCGAATTTTATTTTTTTTTTTTGTTATGTAAGATTCTATTTCAAATTTTTTTTTATCTGAAAATTGATAAGTTCAGTACCATTGGTGACCTATAGCTTTAATGGTGATTGATGGATTGTTAATTTCTTCTATTAGGTAAAGAATTTTTAGTGATGGAAGTGCAATTATAATTAATAATATTGCTGGGACTATAGTTCAGATGGTTTCTAGTTTTTGGTTTTCTATTAGTGTACGATTAGGAAATTTGTTTTTTACGTTTGAGTATATTATAAATAATACTATTGTTGTAATTATAGTAATAATTATTATAGTGAAGTCGTGAAATATAATAAGTTGTTCCATAATTGGTCTTGCACTATTTAATAGATTAATTTTTATTCATGAAGGTATTTCTAAGGAAAATGTATTTTATGAATGAATTTTAAGCTCATGGCACTTTTTCTGCCACCTTAGATTTTATTTTGTTGAGATTGGTAATTCATTATATGAATGTTCTGGTGGGGGTGTATTTGAAAATCATTCTATAGATGATGTTATGTTTTTTTTAAATATTATTATTCGTTTGAATGTCATTGTTTCTCATATAATAAATAAGAATATTATAATTCTTGTTGTTGAAATAATTGACCCTACTGATGAAATTATATTTCATATTATGAATGTGTCGGGGTAATCTGAATATCGACGTGGTATACCAGCTAATCCTAGAAAGTGTTGAGGGAAAAATGTTATGTTTACTCCAATGAATATAATTGCAAATTGTTGTTTAAGTATTTTTTTGTTTATAACTAATCCTGTAAACAATGGGAATCATTGAATTATTCTTGTTATGATTGTAAAAACTGCTCCTATTGATAAAACATAATGAAAATGTGCTACTACATAGTATGTGTCGTGAATTACCATATCAATTGATGAGTTTGCTAGGATTACTCCTGTTAGTCCTCCTACTGTAAATAGGAATACAAATCCTATAGATCAAATTATTTGTGGTGATATTTTTTTTGATGATCCTTGCATTGTTGCAATTCATCTAAAGATTTTGATTCCTGTAGGTACAGCAATAATTATAGTTGCTGATGTAAAGTAAGCTCGTGTATCTACATCTATTCCTACAGTAAATATATGGTGAGCTCAAACAATAAATCCTAATAGACCAATAGAAATCATTGCATAAATTATTCCTAAATGCCCAAATGTTATAGTTTTTCCTGATTCATGTATAATAATGTGTGAAATTAATCCAAATCCTGGAAGAATTAAAATATAAACTTCAGGGTGACCAAAGAATCAAAATAAGTGTTGGTAAAGAATAGGGTCTCCTCCTCCTGATGGGTCAAAGAATGTTGTGTTGAAATTTCGATCTATAATTAGTATTGTAATTGCTCCTGCTAGTACTGGTAATGAGATTAACAATAAAATTGCTGTAATTAGTACTGACCAACAGAATAGGGGTATTTTTTCTATTGTTATTTCTTTTGTTCGTATATTTATGATTGTTGAAATAAAGTTAATTGCTCCTATAATTGATCTAATTCCTGCAATATGCAGCGAAAAAATTGTTAAGTCTACAGATGGACCGTGGTGCGCATTGAATCTTGATAAAGGGGGGTAAACAGTTCATCCTGTTCCAGTACCTGATCCTGCAGTTGATCTTGAGATTAATAGTGTAATTGATATTGGTAGTAACCAAAATCTTATATTGTTTATTCGTGGAAAAGCTATGTCTGGTGCACCAATTATTAGGGGAACTAATCAGTTACCAAAACCACCAATTAAGATTGGTATAACTATGAAAAAAATTATTACAAATGCGTGTGATGTCACAATTGTATTATAGATTTGGTCATTTTTTATTATTGATCCTGGTTGAGAAAGTTCTATTCGGATAATTATTCTTATTATTATTCCTATTAGTCCTGATCAAATACCAAAAATGAAGTAGATTGTACCAATGTCTTTATGATTTGTTGATATTAATCATTTTTTCATTGGTTTTTGATTCAGAATCTGATTCAATTATGATTTTAGATTGCAAATCTAAAAGTGCTTTATAGCTAGATTCTAAATGAGATGCCTGATTTCAGGTGTTAAATTGTAAATTTAATTAAGGTTTTTACCTCTCATTAAAGCTAAGGTTTATATAATTTTATAATTTTAACTTTGAAGGTTAATAGTTTTTTTAACTTAAATCCTTCGCTTAAATTTTGGTTGTTAGCATTATTGGAATACCAATTAGGTTAATTATTAGGTCAAGTTCTTTTTTTGTTTTTTCCTTTTTTGTTTTTTTTGTTGTTGATATGTTTATTATTATTGTTCTTATTATTTTAATGTATACTATTGTTGAAATTGTGGATGAAATAATTATTGTTGTTGATATAATTATACTTGAATTGATTAGATTTTGTAGAATTATTCATTTAGGAAAGAATCCTAATAGTGGGGGTATTCCTCTTATAGATATTATGTTTATTGATATACTAAGTTTTTTTGAATTTTTGTATAAATTTAATTGATTTGTGAAGTTGAATTTGTTTGTTTTTATGTTTTTTATTAATATTATGGTGATAGTTCTGTATGTTAAAAAAAAAATTATGAATATTTGTTTTGATATTTTTATTGATAAGATAATTCATGTTGAGTTAGCAATTGATGAATAGGCTATGATTTTTTTTAATGAAAGTTGTTTTAGTGCTGTTATTGGTCCCAATACTGATGATAATATTATTGGTATAATTAATAAATTTGTTTTTATTATTTGGGTTATAATAATTGTTGGGGGAATTTTTTGGATAGTAGAAAGAATAAAACATTTGTTTCATGATAGTTTTTGTATTGTTGATGGTATTCACAAGTGAAATGGGATTATCCCTATTTTTATTAATATTCTTGCTAATAAAGTTGTTCTTGAACTGGGGGATCTTTCAAGAATTCTGTTTACTATTATTGATATTAATATTAATGAGGATGCGATTCTTTGAATAATAAAATATTTTATTGGTTGATCTTTTATTTTTTTTCTTTTTGTTATTAGTGGTATAAATGAGATTATGTTGATTTCCATTGTTATTCATGTTATTATTACATTATTTGATGATATTGTTATAATTGATGAGATTATTGTTATTGTAATAAATATTATTTTTGATAGGTTAATTTTAATTAAAAAGATGAATTTTTTTCATGGATGGGGTATGAACCCATAAGCTTTATTTAGCTTATCTTTTTATGGTTAGATGTAAGATGCATATGGGATTTTGATTCCTTCAGGCTTAGTTTAATTCTAAGAATCATAATGAGAAGTGATTTACACTTAATTTATTACATCAAAATAATCCTTTTTTCAGGCATCTCATT